TTACAAGTACTGAACTAGATTTATTGTCATAACCAATAATTTCCACGGGTTCGTAAAAAATCGAATCGTTTAAACCATGATCATGAGCAAACGCATAAATATACTCCTGAAAAAGAAACGGATATAGGAAGTGTTGTTGCCGAGATCTATCTTTTTCTAAATATCCTTGTAATTCTTCCATTTACATTTCTACTTGAGCCAGAGGCAGGAGGTTTTTCTTGGTTTATCAAATGATACATACATAGTGCAATATGGTCAGAACAGGGTATTATGTATTGTATTATGTATATAGTATAGTAAGAAAAAAATATATACCCCGGAGAAGAAAGAGGGAGTCCAATCAACAGATCTTTTTACCTTCCTTTTCTATCCAATTGGTTTATGTTCGTTATAATTACAACAGGAGAAAAAATCCTTTATTTTTGCAACCCAATCGCTCTTTTGACTTTGGAATAAATTCTCTTTATCAATATACTGTTTCTTCTACACATCCGTCTACAATCCATAATAAAGAATAATTAGGATTCTGAGGTTCACTCACAGGAGAACCCACTCTTTCCCGCATTAGGCACTAATTCATTTTTAACGTCTAATTAGATCGGGTAATCATTCCAATTAAGAACATAAGCTCGTTGCTTTTTATTTTACCAGAATTGGAGTCATAGAGCTCTATCCATTTATTCACTAGACCCAACTGTAAATGTGAATTTCTTTTGTCCCCTTCCAAAAATCAAAACAATCTTTTGGAACTGTAATGATTCGGTAAGGATAAACTCAAAGGTCTACTTTAACTTTGAGTTTTATTTCAAATTAAATAAATTAATAAAATTGAAAATATAAAAAATATAATAAAATAATAAATTGATTTTATTACGACATGCTGTTTTTTCCATTCATTACCCTTGAGGATCAGTCGTGGTCTTATAGACTATACCAATAGTCTGGACGAATTCGTTGCTTCATCCAAATGTGTAAAAGATCATAGTCGCACTTAAAAGCCGAGTACTCTACCGTTGAGTTAGCAACCCGGATAAATAGGATATGTAGATACGATCGAAATATAAAAATCAATTGAATTGCACTGCACGACCCTATCAAAACATTGAACTAGCAACACATCGAAAAGAAGGATTTTCTGATCAATTAGAAACACAAAATACCAAAATTAGCAGATCGGATTAAAAATATTCCTAATCGAAATGTAAAAATTATGACAGACCACCCATTTTTTATCAAATTCTTTTTTGATTTTCCCTAAGAAAATACATCTTGTATGAGAGTAAATGCAGCAAGGCAAACCCATCATTTGAGTGAAGGAAACAAAAAAAACCAATATGGGGTGGGGATAAACAGCCCTATTTATCTACGATCGAATTATATTTGTTCGATACACCATTGTCAATATAAAAGCAATGTTGAGAAAGTAAATCAAGTAAATAAAATAAAGACTTGTGTTGGATTGGCACAACATAAATAAGAAATTGGAATGGGAAAAATTAAGGAAAAGGTAAATAAAAAATCCCCGGTTTATTCAATCAATAAAAGTACGATAAGCAAGCTTAACCCCTTGTTTGTTGTTAAATTCAATTCCCCCACCAAAATATGAATAAAGCAAGAAAAAGGAAAATGGTGTGTAAATAGAAATAATTACACAAGGATAGATACTAGTTACCCTTCCCTACTTTATTTTATTTATTTAATAATTTTGTTTTTTCCTTTAATTAACTCAAAGTTCTTTCTTTAAAGAATTCTGCCTTCTTTAAAATATCATAAACAGTTCCTGTAGGTTGAGCACCTTTTTCAAGGAAATATAGAATAGCAGGAACATTTAAATAAGTTTGATTCTTTATCGGATCGTAAAAACCTACTTTTCGAAGATCTCTTCCTTCTCTTCGGAATCGAACATCAATTGCAACGATTCGATAGATGGCTCATTGGGATAGATGTAAATAAACAATGCCCCCCCTAGAAACGTATAGGAGGTTTTTTCCTCATACGGCTCGAGAAAAATGATTACAATTTCTGTATATAATAGTGGATCCATAAAATCATGAATTTTACTATAATTTGAATTGAGTACTTTTTTCTTCTTCCTTACAGAAAAAGGAAGAAATCTCATTCATACTCATAACTCAAGTTGGGTAATTCTGACAAGAAAATCCTTAGACATTTATTGAGCCGTCTCTAAACTCTTTTGTTTGTCTCATTTCGAATCTATTTTTATTCCTCAGTCTGATCCAATTGTTGAGACAATTGAAAATAGTGTTTCCTTGTTTCGGAATCCTTTATCCTTGCTTTGCGAAATCATTGGGTTTAGACATTACCTTCGGGGATCCTTATTCCTTTCAAAATGGCAGCAACATACCTTTTTTTGTTATTTCTTTCTATATAAATAGAATACGAATGATTGATTCCCTTGTGATACACTTTTCATCGAAATAGTTTTACCAATTTCGAAAAATTTGACTTTTCAAACTTGTTCTGAATTTGAACCTTTCGATTTAGAATTTATATATAGTGAGGATATACTTACAGAGTTGGTCTAACTTATTGATTTTCACTAACCCTAGATTCTTTCCCTTGAAAAATGAATCAATCCTTTCTTCTCGAGCTTCATCATGTACTATTTACTTATAACCCAACACAAATTAGGTTCCGGGCAGAACAGAACAAACTATGTCGAGCCAAGAGCATCTTCATTACTATAGAAGATGGCGGATGTAAAAATCCACAGCCGACCATGTCCTTCAAGTCGCACGTTGCTTTCTACCACATCGTTTCAAACGAAGTTTTACCATAACATTCCTCTAATTGAAATTTCAAAGCGGTATGGAATTGATTCAATATAAGATCATGAATAGTCATTGGTTCAACCGGTATATAATATTTCTATCTACGGATAAATAAGTATTTATCCGGATAAGGGTCAGCAAGGATCAAATTTATTTAATTTAACCCCATATCCTATCATATGAATTGAATGAAAATAAAGATATTCAATTTTACCCACATTTGACACTTGATTCCGTTTGTGAGAAACCAAACGAATTCTCAGATATGATTCTTAGAACCATTCTGAAAATTAATAAGAAAAGATTTTTCCCTTTAACAAATTATTGTTTCATGTGGAATGCAGTGTGATCCCATCTTTCGTTTCATGAAAAACGATCTGGGACGGAAGGATTCGAACCTCCGAATAACGGGACCAAAACCCGCTGCCTTACCGCTTGGCCACGCCCCATTTTGATTTCTATTCAATATTAATCAACACTAATATTGGTATTGGTTATTCGTCAATCCCAACCCAAATACACAAAAACATATGGGATATTTTGTTGCTAGGATTCAAGACATGTAGATATAGAATCAAAAAAATTCATTGATCATTACATAGAATTCAATTAAGATATTGTATGAAAGTTGAATTCCTTATATTCTCATTTTAGAATGATAATGGGGGGAGGGATTTTTTATTTGGGAAAGTCCGAACCGAAGAAAAAGAAGGATTTCTTGATCTGCCTTTTTCATTTTTCCCTTATAAAAATAACCCAAAATTATCTAATCCACAAGAACGAAATGCTTGTTATGCTTAATATCTTTAGTTTAATCGGTATCTGTCTTAATTCTGTCCTTTATTCGAGTAGTTTTTTCTTCGCCAAATTGCCCGAAGCTTATGCCATTTTCAATCCAATCGTAGATGTTATGCCTGTCATACCTCTATTCTTTTTTCTCTTAGCCTTTGTTTGGCAAGCCGCTGTAAGTTTTCGATGAAATCTTTAATACTCTGCTAAATTGATGATGTATTCGATAAAAAAATTCTAAAAATTGATAAGATCAGATAAGTCTTACATTACGAACCCTCGATTCAAAAATGGAAATTCTTGTATATTGAATGAATAACCGCAGCAATGAATTTGGATCAGCCTTTTCCCCGTTCTGACCTTCCGGTGAGTATGGACTATTAGGTACTCCACAATACCTAATTATTGATATGACAAGAAATTTCGGGTAACGAATGAATCAAAATCTTATTACAAATAAATTCGTTTTATTTTTCATTTTTTGGGGTGTCAAAACAAAAAAAAATGGTATATGTGGTAAAAATAGGCAATCTATTCCCCTTTTTCAAAAAAAAAAATGATCTTGGAGATTGTGTAATGCTTACTCTCAAACTCTTTGTTTACACAGTAGTGATATTCTTTGTTTCCCTTTTTATCTTTGGATTCTTATCTAATGATCCAGGACGCAATCCTGGGCGTGAGGAATAAAAAATTTCTAGTTTTTTTGCTTTTTTCTAAATTAATTCTTAATAATCTTATTTGTTTCATACATTTAACTATGATAAAATCAAGGGATGAGAATCTTTTCGAATTCAAAAATACCAAGTAATCAGAGAAAGCGGAAAGAGAGGGATTCGAACCCTCGGTACAAATAATTCGTACAACGGATTAGCAATCCGCCGCTTTAGTCCACTCAGCCATCTCTCCTAATTCCAAATTGTAAATTTGTTATGTGATGTAACACGTGAAATAAAGATTGATAAAAATCCACCTTCTTCTCTTTATTTTCTTTTTTCATTTGATTTTTATTTATTTAATCTTATTTAACTTTATTATTATTATTTATTTTATTATATTATTCTATTTTAATAAAATAAAAATATTATTATATTATTAAAAATAAAAATATTATTATATTATTAAAATAGAAATTCGAAATATTCTAAAATATTCTAAAATATTCTAAAATATTCTAATAAATAATCTAAAATATTCTAATAAATAATCTAAAATATTCTAATAAATAATAGAAATTTTTTAAATAGCTATTAAAATTTAAACTTAAACAAAGTATTTAATATTTAGATAAGTATTTAATATTTAGATAAAATAATTTAAATAAAATAAAAGTAAAGGTATATATTTATACTAAGAGAAGAGGTATATATTTATTATAGTATAAATATTATAGTATAAATATATTATGTATAATAAAATATG